TTCGCTTTTACTTTTACTTAATGATAATCAAGGGCAACAAAAAAACGAATCGGTCTTATTATTACTACATATTAAGTAACATTCTCTTTGATACTTCCAAAGAAAAGTGTGACTGCGTATTTTGTTTCATTTTTCCCGATTCTACTAGAAATCATATATGAACTTGTTATAAGTGGATTTTTTGGAGTGGTTCATATTTATTGGAAAGGGTGTCGAAGCAGAATCCCTTTTTGACTCTGCACCTGTGATTCCACTATTATTAGTAAACAATAATGGAAAAACTTCTTCATATTCATAGAGATAGGGGACATAATTCACATGGATATAGTAAGTCTCGCTTGGGCCGCTTTAATGGTAGTCTTTACATTTTCCCTTTCACTCGTAGTATGGGGAAGAAGTGGACTCTAGATATACTACTAATTGAGTTGGGGAATCAAACTGTATCACTTTTTTTATAGATTTTTTCTAGATCGTTCTGCAAAGCCTATATAATTATATTAATTATATAATATTAAGTTAATTAGTTTAATAAGTTAATTAGTTTAATTAGTTAATTATCGTTAATTAACTTAATATTTAATTCATTAATTTAATTCCATTTAGAATTTCGAAATTGAATTAATCAAAATATCTTCATTTCGAAATTCTATTGGCTTGGATTCTAGTGAAGTAATTGTATTCTATTCATAATATATATGAATAATACTCTTTCACAATCCAAATCAAACAAATATTTCAAGAATTCCCCTATTCGTATCTTGAAAGGAAAAGGGATAATAGGAATTTTATTCCAACCTAAGTTTTCCTAAATTTTATATTTCGCGGAACCGGCTCTTACCAGAGTTATATATGGACAATGAAGAAGAACGAGGAACACCGGGCCTTTTTTTACTTTATTATTTGTTTTTATTGTCCTTTTTACTGTTCAACGAGAAAAGAAAGAAGTTCCGCCATTTAATAATAATAAGATCGTGCCTTGGTCAAGTCACATATTTCGTATTTACCACTTTTTTTATTATATTATTTTCTAAATTTGATTTATGCTATGCTTTATTGACTCGTTTCATATCATGGCTCAAGGGTTGAAAATCGCTGGGTACCCCTTTTCGAAATCCGAAGAAGTTACCGAAGCAAAGAAATATAATTGAAATACTGTGTACATTACATATATTGAATTGATATTAACATGGCTGAAGATACATATACATATTGTAGATTGATCTCTATTTAGTTTGTATCTTTATACATTACAATAATAAAAATAGATAGTATGGTAGAAAGATTCATATATGAATCTTTCTACCATACTATCGGATCTCATAGGCTACTGCTCATTTAAGACGTGAAATTGGAATTTTTTTCTTAAATCATTGATAAGAACTAAGAAGTCAAGTTTCATTCAAATTAATCACTTTGACTGACCGTTTTTACGTATATTATAAGCAAAAAAGCAGTAGGAACTAGAATGAACAGTGCAGTAGCAATAAATGCGAGAATATTTACTTCCATAATCTCATCGTTTCGTTTTTTTTTTTTTTTACTTTTTACTTCGCCTCGGGATTTAATCCCATAGAGATGATAAACCTTTCGCTTGTAAATTCAATGGGATGAATTCCATTTCGATGATAGCGAATGGGATCAATATCATGAATAACAATATCTGAGCTACCAAGTCGATTCATCGTCGAGAATTGAATAGTATAACATAGGCAGATCTTTTATCCACACACCGAATACAAACTTTGATTTCTGATTCAATCAAAAGAATTCCTTTACTTTTACTTTAATACTTTATTTATAATACTTTACTTTTATTTATCATTCTTTTCTATTCTGTTTTTTCCCTAACCGACCGCCTTCCTTGTACAACCACCTAACCGCTTTCCACTTCCATTGTTTACAAACGGTTTACAAATAAACCAAACAAAGAATCGAAACAAAATAGAAAAAAAAAAGAAAAGGATACCATTAGGCATGAAATTCTACCATTTGTATCCAGTTTAACAGAAAATGGCGAGATATATTGATCCATTTTTTTATTGGATTTGGATCCGTCGGGACTGACGGGGCTCGAACCCGTAGCTTCCGCCTTGACAGGGCGGTGCTCTGACCAATTGAACTACAATCCCGGGGAAATCAAATGTACAGCATACATATTCTTATGATTTCATTCAAACCATTTCTATTTAGATAAAAATCGCCGTGTTGTAACGGAGACGCGAATGATATATGAATATCCACATGAGTATACACTTTTGTGAGAGCAGCACGGTAATCCTTTCGTTATTGCCGATAATCCATTTTTCAATGAAAAAACGAGTCTTTTTTTTGTCGTTACTTTATTCCTTTCATTAGACTTTATACTTTCTATTTAATGATCCTGATATGAATCTAGATCGTTAGCAAGATCAGAATTTATGGGAACAAATAAATGGAGCAAATAAAAAAATAAATGGCGGTAGGGATATATCAGAAAATTGGACTTTTTTTATTCTTTATT